CTTGTGTTTGTTATAAATATTTTAACATTATATAAATTCTTGTCAAGGTGAGTATTGCATAATCTGACATGATAGCTCTCTGATCTATTTTCTGTCAAAGGTATTGCTTAGAAAAAAGATTCCATCTATAATCTATCAATGTGACGGGTTCCTTTTTTTCTTTATGATAATAAATGACCTACTTAACCCAGCGGTTAGAGTATTGCTTTCATACGGCAGGAGTCATTGGTTCAAATCCAATAGTAGGTAGAACTTATTAGATACCATTGGCTGCGGTATCTAATAAGTATTTCTACCCACCTTCTTTTTTATTGATTTTTTATCTTTTCCTACTACTTCTTTCTTATTTTTTTTTTGTTGCGCCAAAATCTAATTACACTTGATTGGATTCAATCGGTAAAATCCTAACCTAATATGGTGTATGTATAAGTTAAATTTATTTTTCTTTTTTATTATTCTATATTCTATTCGGACGCACCAACAGCTAGTTATAAAATTGTATTGATAGCCTCGACTCTCGTCCTAGCTCGTCGGAGAGCTAAATTTGCCTCAATTGTTTGTCTCTTGCCTTCCGCGCTACTTAAATTAGCTTCAGCTATTTCAAGAGTTTGTTGAGCTTCTTGCGGATCAATGTCATTGCCCCTCTCTGCATCATTTACTAAAATGGTTATTTCATTATTACCTATTCTAGCGAAACCGCCCATCAGAGCTATTGTTAACCATTGGTCGTTAAGACGTATTCTCAAGATTCCTATATCTACAGCCGTGGCAATAGGTGCATGATTTGGTAATACACCAATTTGGCCGCTATTAGTCGATAAAATGATTTCTTTCACTTCCGAATCCCAAACAATTCGATTAGGGGTGAGTACACATAGATTTAAGGTCATTTCTTCAATTTGCTCTCCTCATCTAAGTTCATAGCCTTCGCGGTAGCTTCATCGATATTACCTACCAAATAAAAGGCCTGTTCCGGAAGACCATCTAATTCCCCGGAAAGGATCAGTTTAAAACCCCTAATTGTTTCTGTTAGACCAACATATTTTCCTGGAGAACCGGTAAAAACTTCTGCTACGAAGAAGGGTTGTGATAAGAAACGCTCAATTTTTCGTGCTCTTGCTACGGTTAAACGATCCTCTTCGGACAATTCGTCCAATCCAAGGATAGCTATAATGTCCTGAAGTTCTTTGTAACGTTGTGAAGTTTGCTTAACTTTTTGCGCAGTTTCATAATGTTCCTCACCAACAATTCGAGGTTGGAGCATAGTTGACGTTGAATCTAAAGGATCTACTGCCGGATAGATACCTTTTGCAGCGAGTCCTCTTGATAGTACGGTAGTAGCATCTAAATGTGCAAATGTTGTGGCAGGAGCGGGGTCGGTCAAATCGTCCGCGGGTACATAAACGGCTTGAATAGAAGTTATGGATCCCTCTTTGGTAGAAGTAATTCTTTCTTGCAAAGTACCCATTTCTGTACTAAGAGTGGGTTGATAACCTACAGCGGAAGGCATTCTTCCTAATAAAGCGGATACTTCGGATCCTGCTTGGACGAAACGAAAAATGTTATCGATAAATAGAAGTACGTCCTGTTCATTAACATCCCGGAAATATTCCGCCATGGTTAAGGCAGTCAAGCCAACTCTCATACGAGCTCCCGGCGGTTCATTCATCTGACCGTAGACTAGAGCTACTTTTGATTCCGCAATATTTTGTTCATTAATCACCCCAGATTCTTTCATTTCCATGTAAAGATCATTTCCTTCACGAGTGCGTTCACCTACTCCGCCAAATACGGATACACCTCCATGAGCTTTGGCAATGTTGTTGATTAATTCCATGATGAGTACGGTTTTACCCACTCCGGCTCCCCCGAATAGCCCGATTTTTCCTCCACGACGATAAGGAGCTAAAAGATCCACTACTTTAATCCCCGTTTCAAAAATAGATAATTTGGTATCTAACTGTATAAAGGCAGGCGCAGATCTATGAATAGGAGATGTTGTGCGAGTATCTACAGGACCTAAATTATCAACAGGCTCTCCAAGAACGTTGAAAATTCGTCCGAGAGTCGCCCCGCCAACTGGAACACTTAGAGGAGCTCCTGTATCAATTACTTCCATTCCTCTCATCAGACCATCTGTAGCACTCATAGCTACAGCTCTAACTCGATTATTTCCTAATAATTGCTGTACCTCGCAAGTTACATTAATTTGCTGGCCAACCGTATCTTGACCTTTAACTACCAAAGCGTTGTAAATATTAGGCATCTTGCCCGGTGGAAAGGATACATCTAGTACCGGACCAATGATTTGAGCGATACGCCCTAGGTTTTTTTCTTCAAGAGCGGAAACCCCAGGACCAGAAGTAGAAGTAGTAGGATTGATTCTCATAATGTATTATATGTCGAAAATTCTTTTTTTTTCAAAAATAAATAAATGTCCGATAGCAAGTAGATCGGTTAATTCAATAAGAAACGGGAATTAGTACTCGATTTCGTTGGT